GTAATACATCTTTATCTTTGGTAATTAAAGAGATGACTTATCATTAGTAATTGGAATATAATATTGGAATTTTAATATAATATATAATATAATATATATTATATTATATAAAAAAGAGAGGAGAAACTTGATAACTCAAATTGAAGTACTATATTATAGTAGAAATCATTACTATATAATATTTCTACTATTGAATATTAGTACAAAAAGAATTCTAATACAAAAAGACTTATAATATAGAAAGACAGAATTATAATAAATAAAAAAATATAAAAATCAATAAAATCAAAAATAAATCAAATAAACAAAATAAAAAATAAATATAATAAAGAAATATTAGAATAATAATAAAGAAATTGAATATTATTCTATAATGATAATGAATAATTTGAATAAGAATCTAAAGAAAATCATAGAAATAAATGAATATAAATAAAGAATATAATTGAATATAAATAGAATAATTCCTTAATATAATGAATCTCAAATAGAATATTCCAATAGAATAAAATTTCAAAAAATCGAATCAAAATTTTAATAAAAATAAATCAAATAAAGATATATAATTGAAGAAATCTATTGAAGAAATCTAAGATTTTCATATAATCACTATATAAGAAAGAATATTGAGTATAAAGAATTCTCATTTTTGAGAATTTAGAATTCTATTTATTTTAATAATCTTATTGAAATGAGATTCTTAAAGAATTTGAGATATATATTATCATTCTTATTTTCTAATTCTTATTAGAATTAGAATCTTATTCTCATTATAATAGATTCTTTTAGAATAGATTATTCTTCTTATATAGTCGAAATTCGAATTCTTATTCGATTCGAATTCGAAATTGATAAATAGAATTCAAAAAAGTTAAAGTTGGGTACTTTGAAAAAAAAACCAAAGCCCCTTATCGGATTTGAACCGATGACTTACGCCTTACCATGGCGTTACTCTACCACTGAGTTAAAAGGGCTCATTTTCTGAAATTCCTGAATGTGTAACTATGGGAATAATATATATCTATAGATTATAATAAGTATATACAATAGATTCATAGTAGATAGTGGCTCATTCAGTACTTCAAAATTGTATTGACCTAGTGAATATAGCATAAAAAGTGAAAAAGTATAGGATCCAATGGTTTATTTAGATTTGATTTTCATTTTCATTTGAATTGGATTTGATAGATATCAATTTCATGAATTTTTTGAAAACCGACCCTAATTTCATTAAACACAATTAGAATGAAATTTGATTAATACATGTATCTATCAATTTTACTATAGATTAAAGATACTTCATCGAATCATTGATGAATAAATTCTACTTGTACTCTGAACCAATTTATTCCTTGAAGAAACTTCTGAGAACAAAAAATTCTATAACTTTTTGATTTCTACCCTGATCTCCTTATGAATTTCCAGATTGATCGTTTGTTCATTTTTTTGTTTAGTGCGAGAGAGATATATGCCTATCTTAACAATGAATGAATCACTGAATGGAAAGTAGAATAACTTTAGTTTAACCCCCCCCCTGTTTTCTGACAGATCAATTACTCCTCCAAAGAATCCTATCCTTTGATATATATGTATTCTTCTTCTTTATATATTTTTCTTTGATATATATCTTTTTTTATATCTTTTTTCTATTTATTTCATTATTTATTTATTTTATAATCTAATTTGTTTCCAATTTAGAATATTTCTTTTTTATATTTGTTTGACTTATTTTATAAATTCGAATGAAATTTTCGAAATTTTCTTTCATTTTCTAAATTTGCATTTGATCAATTCTTTATTTGAAAATTGGATAAATATCTATTTCTTATATCAATCATTAATGATCAATCATTCATTATTTATGAATCTAAATGACGAATACAAAAATTCTATGGAATCCTGAAAGACAGAAATATCCTTTGGATCTAGTCCTACTATTACATTATATTGACAATTTGAAAAAAATGTTCATACTATGAGCATACTCTAATGACAGTCGGACAAGTATGCCCCCATCGTCTAGTGGTTCAGGACATCTCTCTTTCAAGGAGGCAACGGGGATTCGACTTCCCCTGGGGGTAGGGTACTACGAAAGGAAGTTCATCGTGGATTATCAATAAGCCTAGAGTTTCTTCTTCCTGGGTCGATGCCCGAGCGGTTAATGGGGACGGACTGTAAATTCGTTGGCAATATGCCTACGCTGGTTCAAATCCAGCTCGGCCCAATAATTCGCCGATCCGCCATGAAATGATATAACCCTTTTTTCTCAAATTTCTCAAAAAATGCCTGATTACAGAAGGTAAGAATCAAAAAAGTAAAATAAATTTTCTGATATATCTATATCCCTACCAATATTTCTTTTTTCCTACAAATTAGGATCTTGCTAATAACCCTTACTCATATTCATATCCGAATTTTTCAGTATGAATCCAAGGAAAATAGTAAGGCAAAACTAAAGCGATATCCATGTGGATGTCAATAAATAACGCATCTTTTACAAGATGGCGAGTATAATCTAAAATCGAATATCAAATCTAAATAGGAAAAGATTCAAATTCAATAAGAAATCAGAAGAATTAGAATGAAATCATAAGCATATGTATACGATATCTTTTTTTCCTTGGGATTGTAGTTCAATTGGTCAGAGCACCGCCCTGTCAAGGCGGAAGCTGCGGGTTCGAGCCCCGTCAGTCCCGACGGAACAATATAAAATCAAATAAAAATGAAAAAAAAAATATGGGAATTTCCTTTTCTTCAACTAGTACCAATTGATGAGTGATTAGAGAGAAACATATGTGAATTAGTACAATTATTGCTAGCATCATCTTCAGAATTTCAAGATATGTCGTATGAGTCGGCTTTTTTATTCTTATTCCTGACCTGTATAATGTAATAAAGTACCCTACATTTTCGGGTAGCACATACACAAATGTCATTTTTTTTGTACAATTTTATTGTACGATACCACATGAATTGAACATAGTTCTTTTGATAGAATACTGTTCAGATAAAATCAAAGTATCTACCTTTCTGTCTCCAATTTTGTGTAATCTCAATTACTCATTTTCATTGGAAACAAACCATAAAAATTGTACACTGAACTTTTCACATATGCATCCCATTACTAATTCAAGTAAAGTAAATAGGATATTAATCCAATAAAGATAAAAGATGGAGTATTAGATCGTTTTTTTACCGGGACTCTTCTTTATATGTATTCCAAGAAAACGAGATCATTAAAAAAAAGGAGTTGCGTTCTAAATAGATTTTTTTCATTGAACTTTTTTTGTTTGGGTTTGTTTGTAACCAATATCAGTGTAAAGTAAAGGCGGTCAAAAGATAGATACTTCATCGGATGATTGTACAAGAAGTAGGTTATATAAAAATAAAGAATGATAATAATAGAGTAAAAGGATTATTGATTAGACCAGGAATACCACTTTTTATTCGGTATGGATAAAAGATCTTCCTATGTTATACTATTCAATTCTCGACGATTAGTCGATTTTATATAGTTCAGATATTTTGATTCAAGATATTGACCCGATTCGATATCATAGAAATGGAATTCATACCATTTCATTTTAGGACAAAAGATTTATCATCTCTATGGGATTAAATCCCGAGTTATTGCTAAGTAAAAAAAAAACGAAACGATGAGATTATGGAAGTCAATATTCTCGCATTTATTGCTACTGCATTTTTCGTTCTAGTTCCTACTGCTTTTTTACTTATAATATACGTAAAAACGGTAAGTAGTAAGTAAATAAGTCAAATTCATTCATTTTGAATTAGTAATTTGAATTCACAACTTGACTTCTTTCTTAGTTCTTATCAATGATTGAATAAATCCAATTAGAAAAGGATTACAATTTAGCGTTTTCATTCAATTCAATGAGAGGACTAGAAGAAGAAGCATTCTATGAGATATGAGTTTGGATAGTATGGTAAAAAGAAATATATGAATCTTTTTACTATACTATCTCTTTCTTGTATTTTGATTTTCTTTTTATTGTACTGTATAAACTTTTCCTATATAGATAGATATAGGGTTAATCTTAATAGAGATTATTCTCAAATATGTATCTTCATATTGATATATGTATATCTTTTTAATATATATAAATTACATGTATATCATATACCTATCATCCTAATTATATTTCTTTGCTTCATCTATTTGATTTATCTATTTTCTTTTTGATTTGTGTTGGTGTTGATTCCAATCAATTCCTAGATTTATCTTTTATCATCTGTAAACTGCTCGATTAATACTTATTTTATTTGGATTAATACTTATTTTATTTGGAATGCTAAAAAAAAAGATTACTTTTCTTTTTTTTTTTAATTTATTGGATTCATATATATAATATGTCCATATAATTTTTTCTTCATTCATTTTCTTTTTTTGTTGAATATCGAGATTGATATGTAATATAATACATTTTTATGAGAGTTTCTTCGGATTTCGAAAATAAGTAGTAAACCCCACCGCTTTTTAACGTTTGAACAATGATATGAAATGATTCAGTAAATAAAGTATAGAATTTCGAAATTGACTTAATTGAATAAATAGAAATAGTTATAGTTAAATAGTGAAATTTCATAACGATCTAATTGATACAGTTTGATTTCTCAACTCAATTCATAATATCCTATAGCCCACTTCTTCCCCATACTACGAGTGAAAGAGAAAATGTAAAGACTACCATTAAAGCAGCCCAAGCAAGACTTACTATATCCATGTGAATTTTATCCCCTATCTCTATAAATATGAAGGAATTATTCCATTCTTTTTAACTAAGAATATAATAGTGTAATTACTGGCGCATAGTCAAAAAGATATTATGGACCAACGCCATTTAACGAGTTCTTATAGTTAAAATAAAGAAAAATCAAGCACAAGCAAAATATGTAGTGACTTTATTGGAAATGAAATAGAAAGGGAATTTGACTACCATGTAAGAATAGTGGGATCTCTTCTTTTTTTTTGCCCAAGATGAAAATAAAGATGAAAAGAAAGATGAAATGAAATATTCAATATATTAAGAATATATTCCATATAAGTATAAAAAAAAATGAGAAAAGATAGACTAAAGATAGGTTACTATTTATCACATATCCCTATTATTATTTGAGTTCCCATTGGATCTAATCCTCCCCGGTCTCTGTGAAACAATCAGAAGACAGCTTATTACATTCTTGATTAGAGGTTAATGAAAAGAACGAATTTCTTTTTCACTTTATTTGATACTTTCATTAATAATATAAGATAAGTAAAAAAGATAAGTAAAAGATCATTTGCTATCCAATCTAATTCAAGACCTAGTCAGTGGACACTACATTAGTAGTGGAAAGGCTATCAAGATTTGAAAATTCTCTTCCACTAATCGAATCTTTACTTTAATACTAGACCAAAATATTGACATAACTTTAGAGAAAAGAACTCCAGATACTCTGCTGGAGAAAAAGTTGTCAAATTCTATCAGCAAAACATAAATAAAAATAAAATAAAAAGAATAAGGGATTTCAAGTTTTTTTTATCAAGTTTTTATCAGGCGACACCCGGATTTGAACTGGGGAAAAAGGATTTGCAGTCCTCCGCCTTACCGCTCGGCCATGCCGCCAAAACGATCAAAAATAGATGAAAATCTTCTCCTCTTTTTGGGGTTGAGGTTGATTGCTAAACTGATTTTTTTATTGTACTTGCATCTTTCATTTTGATGAATTTCTTTGGATTGGATCCACCTTTTTGATTGATTGTATAGTATATCAAAACATACAATATTGACAAATTTGATCTCTCCTTTCAAAACCGAATGGAAATTGGAAATCACAAAAGTAAAAATTCGAGAAAAATTGGAACCATTAACTATTTCATTATTTACTGTTAATTCCTGAACGATTTTGGAATTTCCAATTTTCTTTCCCCTAATTCTTTTAGAATTCAATTATTATTATATAATGAATATATTATATAAGAATTCATAATTCTTTTCATTCAGATTCTATATATTAAGATTCTATATTCATATTATATATTTATATAAAGTATACTTATATAAATAGTAATTCGATTTATATAAGAATTATATTGAATATTCTAATTCTAATATGAAATATTATAATAATTATAGAAAAATTCTATAATAAGAATAATAATTATATCAAAGAAGAATTCGATATTCTAAAAAGAATTAGATAATAATTCGAAATATTCAATTAGAAATATGAATTAGATATTATCTATAATATAAATCTATAATATAAATATTCTTTATCTAAATTATATTAAATACTAAATTATATTCAATATGAAATTCGATATATATAAATCTCAATTAGATATATATAAATGAAATAATTAGATTAGAATATTCTAATCTAAATAACTAAATAAAATCGAAAATGAAAAAAGAATAATATAATAAATAATAAAAAGAAGAAAATTCTATTCCAATTAGATAACAATTATCTTTAGATAAAAATTATCTATTATATAAGAATTAGTAATTCTAATTATATAGAATTCTATAAGAAGAATAGAATTCTATATTATATCGACTATATAATAATGAATTTAGATAAGAATTCATATAAAGAATTAGAAAGAATTCAAATAAATATCAAATCTATAATGAAATAGAAAGAAAAGAGAAATCTAGAATATGAAATAGATAATATATATTCTAATATAGAATTCATATTCTAATAAATATTTTCTAATAAATATTAGTAAGAATAAAATCGAAATTTCTAAATAAAGTCTTTATTCTTAAAAAAAGACTTTTCAATGAAAACAAATATGTAAACTCCGTAACATCAATTTTGATACAAATATATAATCGGGCATCATATCTGTATATAAGACCTATCAGGAATTTTGAGGTGGTAATTTTTGGTAAATTATCGTGTTTCAATTTTTCATTGAATAGATTGAATCTAAAATAAAATTATAGAGCACTACATGTGATGTTTAGAGTAGAGCTCTAATAAAATTAGGAAGCGTATATATTGAGATCTGCATATGTTTAATAAAGAAACTTATTATTACGCACTTCAATCGTATTTACGAATTTTTCTACTAAAAAATAGATAATCAAAAAGATATCAATTATCAATATCTAAATCTAAAATAACAAATATCAAAAGATCAATATTATCCGCAAATTCTTTTTTTAACAATGTAATTTACAAAAAAGTAAAGTTAAGTGCTAAAAAGAAAAAAAAACTCTCTATTTTTTCTGATTATTATGTCTTTATATCATTAAACAGATTCAATCTTTAATTTTTTTTTTTTTTTTTTTTTTTTCTGGTATACAATCCGATTGGAATATGTATTATCATAATAATGGTATAAATTGAAGAACTTTTTTTATATTATAAACTCCATAAGTATAAGTCTAAGTGGCATTTCGAAATTCCTTGTTTATCTGTTGCAAATGAATAAAGATAATTTTAGTATAAAATTATCTTTATTCATTCCTTCGTTCATACGTA